AAAATTAGCAGTTCGCCCCGTTAATCCGCCGGGGCCCAAATAGCTCAACTTTCTCCCATGAACGATTTGTGTCAATGGATTAGTTCGATCCAAAACTTGAGATAATGGGTGTAATCCGAAAAAGGATTCATAAGTAGTTGTTAACGGAGTTGAAGTTACCAAATTCTGAGGGGTAGGTATCAATTTATGCCTAATTGCTCCGCCTATAGTTCCCTTAACTACATTTTCTAAACGAGCCAGGGCCAAACCGAGCTGGTCTTGTAAAAGATCCGCTACAGAGCGAATACGTTTATTTTTCAAATGATTCATATCGTCAAGTGTACCCATGCCAAATTTCATCCCAATCAAATGATCGGCAGCTGCTAATATATCTCGTGGTAACAAAAATATATTGTTCTGAGGTATATTAAGATTAAGTCTCCAGTTAATATTTCGGCGACCAATCCTTCCTAATTCACACCTTTGGTGAAAGAATTTTTTTTGTAATTCCTTACATAAGGATTCAGAAAATATTGGATCCCCACCTACACAAGAAAATTGTTGATAAAACTCCAAAATAGCATTTTCTTTTGACCCAATTTTTTTTTTCTCCTTATCGGTCAAGAAAGATAAGAAAATTTCGGGGTAGCAAACATTCTCTAAAATTTCTCTTAGATTCGAACCCATAGCTGATGATAGAACTAGAATAGATATTTTCTGTTTCCTACTTACACGAGCCCATATTCTTGCTTTTTTATCAATCTCTAATTCTAACCTGCCCCCCCAATCTGATATTATGGTGCCGGTATAGACCGAAATCCCGTTATGATCCAATTCTGACTGGTAATAGATACCAGGACTTTGCAATATTTGATTGATAACAATTCTGTATATTCCGTTTACTATAGAAGTTCCAAGGGAATTCATTAAAGGAATGTTTCCAATAAAAATTATTTGTTCTTGCATATTCCTACTGGTTTTCCAAATTAACCCCGCGGATACATATAATTCAGAAGAATATGTAAGTGATTCATAGACCGCATCTCGTTCTTTTATCAGAGGTTCTACCAATTGATACGTTTCCACAAATAATTGAAATTCAATTTCGTGATCTATATCTTCAATTTTTGGAAATTTATAAAGTTCTTCTATTAACCCCTGATCAATAAACCGATAAAACCCTTCAAATTGTATCTGATTTAATCCGGGTATTGTAGATGTTCCCTCTTTTCCATCCCCGAGCATCTTTTTTGAATTTCCCATTTATCCGTTTATTGAAAAAATACCATCCCATCTCTCATTCTTCACCGAATCATATCCATAGAATTCGATCTAGCAATAATGGAATTTCTATTCTGTTTACTGAATCACATGAAATTTTATCCAACTCCAAAATATATGGAATGTATGAAATACGTATGAACGGAGACTAGATTCAATTGGAATTTTTTATAATAAAGAGATCCAAAATGGAACAGAATTGAGAAATACCACTGGAACTTATGGAGTTTTGTAACGACTAAAAAAAAAGTAATTTCATTTTCACCTATGATATTACATATTCCAATTTGATTGCATACCATTAAAAAATGTATTCATGATTGGATCTGTTCGATCAGATAAACATATAATAAACAGAAAACTTTTTTTTTAACCACTTTACTTTTTAATGTATTTGTCTTTCATTGTTCAAAAAAATATTTGCAGAAAAGAGTTTTACCCATTTTGAATAGAATATCATTGAATTGAAGTAGGTAAGAAAACTTGTATTTTTTTAGTTATTAATTTTTTTAATTATTAAAAAGAATGCACAGATAAGATATATACGGCTCCTTTTTCTTCTTTATATTGGGGTACAGTTCTATTTGGGACAGCACATGCTGTGCTCTATCAAAAATTAAACGTTATCTTCAATGTATTCAATGAAAACAAAAATTTATTGAGAATTACTCATCAAAAGCATCCCTAGAGAGATAAAATACCCCATTATAGAGCTATAGCTCTATAACACAACGTAACGTATGTTCTGATTCTGGGGTTTACATATACTCATCATTACTGTTATAATTTAAATTGAAGAAGATTTATTTTTTTTTTCTTGAAAAAACTCAATATAGACTCAATATAGATTAGTTAGAAATACATTTCTAATGATTTGCTTATATTATTAGAAATAAAAAATGTAGATTTTAATTAAAAAATGGTCATGAATTTACAGTCAATAGTTAATGGTTCTGATTTGTACTGGATTCTTCTATATTTTGTGACTTAAAATCTATATATTTTTTTCTGAGTTGAAAAAAAATATATATATATAATTTGAATCTAGTTTCTACCGTTTTGGCGGCATGGCCGAGTGGTAAGGCGGGGGACTGCAAATCCTTTTTCCCCAGTTCAAATCCGGGTGCCGCCTCAACAACAGACTTGAAATCCCCTATTATAACAAACGTAGTAAAAGACTGTTGATACTTTCTTTATCGTGATTCTAAGCCCCTGGCCTCTCGAGGTTCTATTCTCTAACCTAAAGTTTTGCCTATCAGATTCAAGGAAAACTTAAAGTAGTGGAGGGAAATCCGTAAATCTTTACTTTCCACTACTAAATTTAGTTCCACTTACTGAGTCTTCAATTAAATTGTATAGCCAGAGGGGGAATTAAATTAATAGTTTTGAAAAGGACCTAGGATACTTTGGATACAGACTCATGAAAGTCTCGGAATGCTCAGACATTCAATCAATATTAGATTAGATGAAGAATTGCCTTTCATTTTACTTCTCAAAAATAAAAAACGATAAAAGAAAGAAAAAGTCTTATTCTTTCTACATGTGAGTCAGATTCCTTGGATACTTCGAAAAGTGTCTGTTTACTTGTGTTTACATCTTGTCGATTCTACTAGAAATTCTATAATAAGAATAACTCATTATAAGATAAGTGGATTTTTTTGAGTAGTTCATCAATGGTGACCAAATACCTCTCCCTTTTTTTGACTCTGTACCAGCGATTTCACTATTATTAGTGAACAATAATGGAATAGTTTCTTCATATTCATAGAAATAGGGGACAGAATTCACATGGATATAGTAAGTCTCGCGTGGGCTGCGTTAATGGTAGTTTTTACATTTTCCCTCTCTCTTGTAGTGTGGGGAAGAAGTGGACTCTAGAAGTACTCCTAATTGCGGTAATAATCAAAATCTATCAACCCGTATCAATTTTTTTTAGTTTTCTAGACCGTCCGGCAATTTTTTTTTAAGATTTTTTTTTAGAAATTTTATTTATGTTTTGTTTTATTGACTCATTTTCTATTTTTATATCAAGGTTTACACGGTTAACCATTCATGGGGTAACCCCTTTTTAAAATCTAAAGTCTAAAGAAGTTTCCATCGAATTAGGATTATTCGTATTAAATGGATCAAACAAACAAATGAAATTGAGAAAGTATGTACATACATTTCATATTCTATTTATATTGATATAAAAAAAAAGAGATATAGGTGTATTCCTTTATATTAAGATATTTCACTTGTATTTTATACATTACAATAACCATAATGGCTAGTATGGTAGAAAGAGATCTCTTTCTACCATACTAGCGGGCCCCTTAGGATACTACTACTACTGAGTCTAAGGCATTCCTTTTATTTAAGACGAAAAATTATTTAAGACGAGAAATTGAAAAATTTTTTTTTCATTGATAGTAAAATTGTATTCAAATTAATCATTTTGACTAACCGTTTTTACGTAAATTATAAGCAAAAAGGCAGTAGGAACGAGAATGAAGAGTGCAGTAGCAATAAATGCAAGAATATTTACTTCCATAATTTAATCGTTTATTATTATTATTTTTTTTTTTAATATCTCGGGATTTAATCCCATAGAGATGAGAAATCTCTCGCTTGTAAACTCACTCAGATGAATTAGATTTCGACGATCTCGAATCAAATAAATATCATGAATAACAATATTGGAGCTATGAAATCGACTCATCGTCAAGAATTTAATAGTATAACATAGGAAGATCCTTTATCCACACCGAATACATAATGAGATTCCTGATCCAACCAAAAAATATTTATTTATGATTCTTTTTACCCGCTTTCTTTTATACAACCTAGTACTTTACTTTACTTGTACAATCATCTGATGAAGTATCATAAAAAACACTTTCGACTTCGATTGTTTACAAAAACAGTTTATAAAGAACCTTAAATAAACAATAGAAATCAAATAGATAAAACAAGTACGAAGTTCAATTTTAAATTTTCAAAAAATTTTAAGGGTTTATCGTCTTTTTGGAAAACAAATAAGGGGAGTGTGATAAAGACAAGTCCCAGTAAAAAAATAAAATATTCCAAAAAAATTAACTATTTTAATTTTCTTACGAGTTTTTTCTTCTACATTGACTCTAAATTTTAAAAAGAGCATATTCATTAGGGAAGACTAATTTTATCTTTATTTTTTAAATATCCTCTTTGCTTGCTTGGATTCTAACTATTTTCAACTCCTTGACTTCGTATAAATAAAAGTATACATAGGTACTCTTGGCAAACGTATTATACGCCATCCTATTACATTATTTTCCTACACGAGTTAATGGGAGATCAATTGACAAAAAGCCGAAACCCCGTACAGTATCTCTTTCTTGAAGTGTTGAATGCTCTCAATAATTATCCTAATTTACATATGTCTCTCTACCATCAACTGGTGCTAGTTAAAATAATGGAAATACCCCTTTCTTTTGCTTGATGAAAAAATAAAAATAAAACAAAAAGATAAATGAAACCATTTTGATCCCCTTGCCCAGAAAAAAAAGGGCAGTTGATGTCTTTTTTTTTATTGAATTCGCCGGGACTGACGGGGCTCGAACCCGCAGCTTCCGCCTTGACAGGGCGGTGCTCTGACCAATTGAACTACAATCCCATGGAAATCAAGTGGGTAGCTTACATATTCCTTCTTATGATTTCATTTTAATCATTTAAATTTGAGATTCAAATTTGTGTTTTGTAACAAAGAAAGTCACAAGTGA